TTATTTATCTAGTGATCATTTATCAAAGAACGACTCTGGTTATCAAATGATTGAACACCCGGGAGCAATTTACTTACGATATTTAGTTGACATTCATAAAAAGTGTCTAATGAATTATGAGTTCAATACATCCTGTTTAGCAGAAAGACGGATATTCCTTGCTCATTATCAGACAATCACTTATTCACAAACCCCGTGTGGGGCTAATAGTTTTCATTTCCCGTCTCATGAAAAACCCTTTTCGCTCCGCTTAGCCCTATCCCCCTCTAGGGGTATTTTAGTGATAGGTTCTATAGGAACTGGACGCTCCTATTTGGTCAAATACCTAGCGACAAACTCCTATGTTCCTTTGGTATTTCTGAACAAGTTCCTGGATAACAAGCCTAAAGGTTTTCTTATTGATGATATCGATATTGATGATAGTGACAATATTGATGATAGTGACGAGATTGATGCTAGTGACGATATCGATCTTGACCTCGATACGGAGCTGCTAACTCTGATGAATGCGCTAAATATGGATATGATGCCGGAAATAGACCGATTTTCTATCACCCTTCAATTCGAATTAGCAAAAGCAATGTCTCCTTGCATAATATGGATTCCAAACATTCATGATCTGGATGTGAATGAGTCGAATTACTTATCCCTCGGTCTATTAGTGAACTATCTATCCAGGGATTGTGAAAGATGTTCCACTAGAAATATTCTTGTTATTGCTTCGACTCATATTCCCCAAAAAGTGGATCCCGCTCTAATAGTTCCGAATAAATTAAATACATGCATTAAGATACGAAGGCTTCTTATTCCACAACAACGAAAGCACTTTTTCAATCTTTCATATACTAAGGGATTTCACTTGGAAAAGAAAATGTTCCATACTAATGAATTCGGGTCCATAACCGTGGGTTCCAATGCACGAGATCTTGTAGCACTTACCAATGAGGCCTTAGCGATTAGTATTACACAGAAGAAATCAATTATAGACACTAATACAATTAGATCCGCTCTTCATAGACAAACTTGGGATTTGCGATCCCAGGTAAGATCGGTTCAGGATCATGAGATCCTTTTCTATCAGATAGGAAGGGCTGTTGCACAAAATGTACTTCTAAGTAATTGCCCCATAGATCCTATATCTATCTATATGAAGAAGAAATCATGTAACGAAAGGGATTCTTATTTGTACAAATGGTACTTCGAACTTGGAACGAGCATGAAGAAATTAACGATACTTCTTTATCTTTTGAGTTGTTCTGCCGGATCGGTCGCCCAAGACCTTTGGTCTCTACCCGGACCCGATGAAAAAAATGGGATCACTTCTTATGGACTCGTTGAGAATGCTTCTGATCTAGTTCATGGCCTATTAGAAGTAGAAGGTGCTCTGGGGGGATCCTCACGGACAGAAAAAGATTGCAGTCAGTTTGATAATGATCGAGTGACATTGCTTCTTCGGCCCGAACCAAGGAATCCTTTAGATATGATGCAAAATGGGTCTTATTCTATCGTTGATCAGAGATTTCTCTATGAAAAATACGAATCGGAGTTTGAAGAAGGGGAAGTAGAAGGAGCCCTCGACCCGCAACAGATAGAAGAGGATTTATTCAATCACATAGTTTGGGCTCCTAGAATATGGCGCCCTTGGGGCTTTCTATTTTATTGTATCGAAAGGCCCAATGAATTGGGATTTCCCTATTGGGCCAGGTCATTTCGGGGCAAGCGGATCATTTATGATGAAGAGAATGAGCTTCAAGAGAATGATTCGGAGTTCTTGCAGAGTGGAACCATGCAGTACCAGACACGAGATAGATCTTCCAAAGAACAAGGCTTTTTTCGAATAAGCCAATTCATTTGGGACCCTGCAGATCCACTCTTTTTCCTATTCAAAGATCAGCCCCCTGTCTCTGTGTTTTCACATCGAGAATTCTTTGCAGATGAAGAGATGTCAAAAGGGCTTCTTACTTCCCAAACAGATCCTCCTACATCTATATATAAACGCTGGTTTATCAAGAATACGCAAGAAAAGCACTTCGAATTGTTGATTCATCACCAGAGATGGATTAGAACCAATAGTTCATTATCTAATGGATCTTTCCGTTCTAATACTCTATCCGAGAGTTATCAGTATTTATCAAATCTGTTCCTATCTAACGGAAGGCTATTGGATCAAATGACAAAGACATTGTTGAGAAAAAGATGGCTTTTCCCGGATGAAATGAAAATTGGAGTCATGTAACAGGAGAAGGGTTTCCCATTCCTTAGCCGGAAGGATAAAGGATATATGGTCATGAAATAAATAGGGAGTGGAACAGAATTGACTGGGTGGTAGAGTCGTGGAAACGCTTGTTTCTTCCAAATTTTGGACCTTAGCTCCATGGAACAATATGCTACTGCTGAAACATGGAAGAATTGAAATCTTGGATCAAAACACTATGTATGGATGTTATGAACTGCCTAAACAAGAATTCTTGAACAGCGAACACCCAGAGCCTATTACTCA